TAAGTGTTGAAAGATTTGAACTTTCCACCTTCGTAGTGTAAGCACGATACTCTACCAACTGAGTTAAACACCTTAAATAATGTTACCTGCATACAATAGGACTTGAACCTACCTTTATTGATTGGAAATCAATTATTTTACCAGATAAAATATATATGCATTAATCCGAGGACATTTTCCAATACCCTCACTATGTTACGACTTTCTCCACCTTATAAATTCTCCCTAATACCCCACTACTGCTAACGAGTCTGAATAACAATATGATTAATATTTTCTATTTATTTCTTTAGCTTTAGTTGAGCACTTAAAAATTGTTTACTTGGCGGAGGTGACGGGCGATTTGTACGAACACTAGAGCCGAATTCACCGAAACGCTCTGCTTTTCGATTACTATTAAATCCAACTTCACGTTCCTATTTCAAGGAACAATCCGAACTTTTATTTTAGAGTTTTCTCAATTACCCTCTTTGTATAAAAGATTGTAGCGCATATATCGCCCTAAACATTTGGATCATAAGGACCTGACGTCATCCTTAATTACGTAATTCAAAAACAAAATTATCATTAAGGGTTGAGCTCCTTCTATTTCTTTCACAACACAAACTGACGACGGCCATGCAATACCTGTATTTAATACTCATTTATTTACGTATTTAATATTCAAGTCTTGGTAAGGTTAATCGCGGATCATCGAATTAAACTACACGCTCCTCTAATTGGTTTAGTGAACCGCCAAATTTTTTAAATTTTAATCTTGCGATCGTACTCTTCAGGCGGAATCTTTTGAGTTTTCGTAGACTTACTTTGAATCTAACCCTCATGGTTTACGGTAAGGACTACCAGGGTATCTAATCCTGTTTGCTCCCCCTACTTTCGTGCTTGAGTGTCAGTATTAAGTAGTAAATTGCTTTCGCTTTTGATATACCTCTTTATATTCAAGCATTCTACCGCTACATAAAAGTTATATTTACCCCCTCTTTTACTCACACGACATAAGATGTCGTCCACCTACGCACTCTTTACGCCTTTCTCAACAAAAACTCAGACCTTACGTATAACCGCGTCGGCTGGCACGTACATTTGACGGTCTATCTTCTGCGACATCCCTGTGTCATACTCTCATACATTGCACAAGATTCTCTACTGCAGCCTCTTTACGAGTCTTCCCCTTGTTTCAGTGAAAGTGTGGCCTCTTGACTACGCATCTTTGGCAGGACAATGCCCTCTACCTAATACGACTCCAGATTATCAATTGACTATAACATATATTTTAATTCACTATTTTGTAGTGCCCAATTGGTTAATTCTAAAATATTACTCACCTGTCCGGGACATATACTAAAACTTTCAATAAACTATTCGTTCCCTAGCATGTATTATAGGTGCCGCTCGCTTTATGTTATCCCCAAAATCAAAGGAATTGCCCAAGACCAGAATTGAACTAGTAACCTAAACATTTTCAGTGTTTTGCTCTACCAATTAAGCTACTTGTGCGTCGGTTTGTGATGAGAATGGAGTTTACTGGACTCGAACCAGCCGCCCCAGACTTGCAACGTCCATGCTCTCCCACATGAGCTAAAACCCCATATTATTCCCTAAAATAAATAGAGAAGTAAACACAATCATAATTAAAGCATAGTTAAACACCGTACCAGATTGTAAATTACTTGCCCTTTGAGTAGATTTAATTAAAAGTTGAGACGCCCCTCTTGGCCCAATTATTTCCAAAAGCCCCCTATCTATGATTCTATATGTGATAAGATGGCCAAATTTTCATAAATAACTTACAAAGAAATTATTAATAATATAATTAAATTGTCAAGCAGAGTTTAAAAAAGTATACAACACACGTTGACCCTCAAGTTTTCTGTACACACCTCATTTAAAAATCGCCCCGCTACTATACACAGTAAAAGCCAAAAACATACCTACTAAGCTCAATACAAAAGGGGTAATCTTAATAAAATTAGAAACTACTGGGGAGACAGTATTAGAGAGTACGACCTCTTTGGCAAGATAGCCAACAAAAATACTTCCAAAAGCCAAAAATAATAAAGGAAAAGTTATATTTGAAGAAGACTCGTCTGCCCCCCTAAAAATCCCCTTATTAGCATTAGTATTAGTTATAAAAGTTAAATAAATCAATCTTATTGAATAAAAGGCAGTCAATAAAGCCGAAAAGCTCCCCAATCAATAAGCAAAAATAATATAGTATTTTCCATAAGCTAATTCTAATATTAGGTCCTTTGAGTAAAAACCAGTTAAATAAGGAAACCCCATTAAAGATAAAGAGCCTATCAGTACCATAGTGTAAGTAAAAGGAATTGACCTGATTAGGCCCCCCATCTTTCTCATATCTTGCTCTCCATTTACAGCGTGTATAACTGAGCCTGCACTTAAAAACAATAAAGCTTTAAAAAAGCCATGATTCAACAAATGAAATAAACTCGTGGAATAATTAGACACTCCGCATGCCATCACCATATAACCTAATTGACTACAGGTTGAATAAGCGATTACTTTTTTTAAATCATTCTGTACCACCCCTGTTGTTGCAGCAAAAAAAGCAGTTAAAGCCCCTAAAAAAGTTACTACAGTTAATACTAAAGATGAGCCCTCAAAAAGCGGCCCAGACCGAATAATTAAAAATACCCCCGCCGTTACCATAGTCGCCGCATGAATTAAAGCTGAAACTGGAGTTGGACCCTCCATAGCATCGGGTAACCAAGTATGTAGCCCTAATTGAGCTGACTTTCCAACCGCCCCGAAAAATAACAATAGACAGATTACAGTTAAATTCTTTCTATCTATGAGCCCCAATAAACTATAAATTGTGGAGTACTCTAGTGTGCCAAGCTCTTTGATTATCAAAAACATAGCCAACAACAGCCCTATGTCCCCTACTCTATTTATTAACATAGCTTTCATAGCCGCCTTATTCGCCTTTATTCTAGTTAATCAAAAATTAATTAAAAGATAAGAACATAAACCCACCCCCTCCCAACCAATAAATAGTTGAACATAATTATCACTCGTGACTAAAACTATCATTAAAAAAGTAAAAAATGATAAATAAGACAAAAACCGGGGGATGTGAGGGTCATCTGACATATAACCCGTTGAATAAATATGCACCAAGGCCGACACACTCGTTATTAATATGAGCATGGTTGAAGTTAAACTATCAAATTGTAGTCCAAAAACCGCGGTAAATAATTCTGAGTCAAACCACCCTCATAATTTTAAATAAGTGGAAGAGCCATTTAAGGCAGTCTCATAAAATATCCACCCGGATATTATTACGGTTATAGATATACAACCTGACGTTAAAACCCCTGCCCCCTTTGTTCCTATCTTTCTTCCTAAAAATCCGGAAATCATCGCACTTACTAAAGGTATAAATACAACTAGTATATACATTTTTTAATATAAACTTATCGTTGCATCGTGAGTTATTTGTAATAAAAAATTAGGAGAAGCCATCAAAAATAATATTATAAATAAAGTCCCCCCAATTAACATAGATTTACTAAATTCCATTACTCTCTCTTTTTTAAATATTCTTTCTCAAATTAATATAGAGCTTTCTACTTGAAAATATATTATTTGTACAACCCTCACATAGTAAACCCCGGCAATAACAGAACTAACCACTACTATTAAACTAATTACATAATAACCGCTTGACACTCCAGAAAGCAGTACAAGCCATTTACTTAAAAATCCCGCTAAAGGAGGGATCCCCGCAGTGGATAAAAAAGTAAATGCCAATGCTAACCCTATTACTGAATTTTTTCTGGATAATTCCTTTACCTCAATTATAAAATCTTTAGTTAAATTTAAAGATAATAATATAGAAAAACTACATATAGACATTATTACATATATTATCATATATATCAAACCAGCCTGAATACTTTCAAAAGATCCTACTGCTACTCCAAATAATATAAACCCCATATGACCAATACCACTATAAGCCAATAGACGCTTAACTTTAGTTTGATTTAAAGCCCCAATAGCCCCATAAACTATTGACAAAACAGCACAAATTAACACCACATTAGTCACAGGACCAACTTGAACTAAAATTGAAAATACACCAATCTTTGGAACAGTTGTTAATAAGGCAGTAATTATTGTAGGAGAGCCCTCATACACATCTGGGGCCCACATATGGAAAGGAACTGCCGATAATTTAAATAGTAAAGATATAGTCACTAAAATTTTTCCTATGTCCGCAGTTAAATTAGAGTTTATCTCTTGAACACTAGTTGATCCAATTGCTCCATATAGTAACACACATCCAAATAAAAATAAACCAGAGGACACTGCCCCCAGCACAAAGAACTTTAAACTAGCCTCAGTACTATAAGCACTATCTCTCTTTAACGCCACCAAAATAAACAATGTTAATGTTTGTAACTCAATCGCTAAGTAAATAGAGAATCAATTAATTGAGGAAACTAATAACAAGGAACTTAATGCTACTATTAGCACTAGTATAGGGGCCGATCGAGTTGGCCGAGCAATAATTTCCTCTCCTGCGCTCATCAATAATATTGAAATTGAACCAATTATAATTATGAATTTACAAATAACTGTTCAACAACTTGTTTTCAACAAACCGTTTGATAAGTAACCTATTCACAACACCTGACCCAAATTTAAATAATCTGCTCCTACTATCGCCCCTACAATAAAAATTACCCCAGTTGACATTTTTAGTGTTGATAAATCTATGCCATAGAGAACTAAACTTAACACAGCTATACTTAATAATACCTCAGAACTTATTACTATATTTAAAGTTTCATACATTTAATCTTTTAATAGGCATTAAAATTAATTAAATAGAGGTAGGACTCGAACCTACATTTCCAAATCATGAGCCTGGCGACTAACCCTTAGTCTTCTCTATAGACAAGATAGTAAAGGAGAGACTCGAACTCTCAAAGTATACCGTTTACAGCGGTACGCATCACCCTTCTGCCACTTTACTGGTACCGCTGACTTTGGTTAATTTTGGATTATGCTGTCGCGGACCTCTCTCGACTAGAATGGAATTGAACCAACACCCCCAGTCTTATCAAGACTGTGCTCTACCAAATTAAGCTACATGCCGGAAAAATACTTACTATTTTTATACTTCCACTGATGAGACTTGAACTCATACGGCCATTTCCATTAGATTTTAAGTCCAACGTGTCTACCTTTTCACCACAATGGATCTCTACTTATTAAAATAGATCAATATATGATCTATGCTGGGGGAAAAGCACTCTCCCCTATAAGAATACCGGATACTAATACTACAAACCCCCCACTTAGGGGCAGATAGGATTTTCATAATAATGTCATTAGTTGATCATACCGGATTCTGGGATAAGTCGCCCTTATTCAAATAAATAAGAATACAATTATAACCGTCTTTGTCGCGAACCAGGGAAAATTAAGGAATGACGGGGTCATTCCGAAAATACTAAAAGGCAATAATCACCCACTAAGAAAAAGCAACACCCCAAAAGCGGCCATCAATATTATATGGCAATACTCCGCTAAAAAAAAAAGGGCAAATGACATACTCGAGTACTCTACATTGAACCCGGACACTAATTCTGATTCGCCCTCTGTTAAATCGAAAGGGACTCTATTAGTCTCTGCTAACACTGAAACAAAAAACATTACTGCTGCAGGAAATAGTGGAAAAATAAATGCTATGTTCTCCTGAACCATGACAATCTCCGATAGACTTAGAGAACCTACACATAAAACAACCGCTATGATTATTAGCCCTATTGACACCTCATAACTTATCATTTGGGCCGCCGCTCTTATGGCCCCTAAAAAAGCATACTTAGAGTTACTTGATCAACCAGACATGAGCACAGCGTAAACACTTATGGAAGAAACGACAAATAAATAAAGAATCCCTATTCCCAAATCACTTAAAACTACCCCCGGCCCGTAAGGAATAACTCCTCAGGCAACAAACGCCAACGTTAAAGATAAAATTGGCGCTACAATATATATAAGCGTATTAGCATGATTAGGAAAAATTATTTCTTTTATGAATAATTTTAATCCGTCCGCCAAAGGCTGCAATAAACCATAAACCCCCACCACATTAGGCCCCTTTCTAATTTGCATATAACCTAAAACCTTTCGCTCCGCTAACGTTAAATATGCGATCGAAATTAATAATGACACCAATATCACTACAATCTTTAATACTACTATTCCCATTATTTCTCTTATAAAATAATATACGTCAATAGGAATTGAACCTATTCCTATAGTTTTGCAAACTACTGCACTTTCCATTATGCTATAACGCTCGAGGTTAACAGGGATCGAACCTATTTCTTTAGAATGACAATCTAATATTTTACCATGTAAACTCTAACCCCATTATTCAAATAGTAAGCTGAGGTGGGGTCGAACCACCGACACCGTCGTTATGAGCAACGTGCTTTGCCTAGTAAGCTATCAACCTTAGTTTTTATGGCAACATAATTTCTTTTAATAATTTGAAAAGGGCAGGACTTGAACCTACGAATCATAATATGATCTCTACTTTCAAAATAGACGTTTTAACCAACTCGACCACCTTTCCCCTTAAACAAGAATCTATAACTTGAGAATAATATTAATTACTGCCTTTATACACAAAAGGTAATTCATTATAAGTGTGATGGGCAGGGGGGGAAGTTTGTATTCACTCGAGCGATGGATAGTGACCGCTGTCGTTAGTTCATCCCACAAATTTTATTTCTCGTACATAAGCGTCGTAAACAAGATATAAAAATACCATAACACTAACAATTGATATCAGAGAACCTACAGAGCTTACTTGATTTCAGCCTATAAAACTATCGTGATAATCAGAGTATCGCCTTGGTAGCCCAGCTAGACCTAAAAAATGTTGAGGGAAGAAAGTAAGATTTACCCCTAAGAACATTAATCAAAAATGGATTTTTCCTAAAACCTCATTATAGCAATAACCTGTAATTTTTCCGAATCAATAGTAAAACCCCCCAAACATTGCAAAAACAGCCCCCATTGATAGAACGTAATGGAAATGTGCTACTACATAATATGTATCATGAAGCAACACATCTAGAGAGCTACATGCTACTACAATTCCGGTTAATCCCCCAATAGTGAATAGGAACACAAAACCTAAGGCCCATAACAGCGGAGTGTCTGTTCTCAATGACCCCCCAACTACTGTAGCAATTCAGCTAAAAATTTTTATTCCGGTAGGTACCGCAATTATCATCGTTGCCGCACTAAAGTAAGCTCTTGAGTCAACATCCATACCTACTGTAAACATATGATGAGCTCAAACAATAAACCCTAATATTCCAATAGAAACCAAAGCATACACCATCCCTAAATAACCAAATATTTGTTTTTTAGCCGCAAATGTTGGTATAATCTGAGAGACAATACCAAACCCTGGTAGAATTAAAATATAAACTTCCGGATGCCCAAAAAATCAAAATAAATGTTGAAATAATATTGGATCTCCGCCACCCGCTGGGTCGAAAAAGGTTGTATTAAAGTTCCTATCCGTTAAAAGCATAGTTATTGCACCTGCCAATACAGGCAAAGATAATATTAAAAGGTAAGTTGTTACTAAAATAGATCAAACAAATAGGGGCAATCTGTCCATCGTAATCCCAGGCGCCCGCATATTAAAGATAGTAGTAATAAAATTCATTGACCCTAGAATTGATGAGATTCCGGCCAAATGGAGACTAAATATTGCCGCATCAACCGAGCCCCCAGAGTGAGCTTGAACGCTCGATAGAGGTGGATAAAGAGTTCATCCAGCCCCAACCCCTTGTTCTACAAAGGCTGAGCCTAGCAGTAATATTAATGATGGGGGTAAAACTCAAAAACTAATATTATTTAGTCTTGGAAAAGCCATGTCAGGAGCTCCGATATAGAGAGGAACAAATCAATTCCCAAACCCACCTATCAAAACCGGCATAACTAAAAAGAAGATCATTATAAGACCATGAGCAGTAATTATAACATTGTAAAGATGGTCATCCCCCAGCATTGATCCGGGGGCCGATAGTTCTAGTCTAATAAGAAAACTAAACCCAGTACCTATCATACCCGAAAAAGCACCAAATAATAAATATAAGGTCCCAATATCTTTGTGGTTAGTTGAATATAATCAACGAGTTAAATAAAACACTCGACAAAAAAAATTTTTATACCTCTTAAAAGATTTAACGACCGAACTACTATTGTTCCCCTTACTCTATAATAAGCTACTAAAACGGCCAAGCCAATAGCAGATTCCGCTGCAGCTACTGTTATGATCATTATGGCAAATATTTGTCCTATTAAATCATCTATTATAACTGAATTTACTAGAAATAAAAAGGATATAGCCAACAACATCAATTCGATTGACATTAACATTATTATTAAATTACTTCTATTAAAAACTACCCCTAAACCCCCAAGTACAAATAACACTGCTCCGATTGCTACATGCTCATAGAACACAATGTCCGAGAAGATTTGAACTCCTATTATTTATTTCGAAGATAAGTATTTTCCCTTTAAATTACAGACATAATAAATTACCTCTACTCTCACTCTAATCCGCCTTTTACTCATTCGTAGATTAAACCTATTGTTAATATTACTAAAAATAAGTACATCACCCAAACGCCTAATAATCCGACCTGATTAAAGATAACACATCAAGGAAAGAGAAAGGATATCTCCAAATCAAATACCAGAAACAGAATCCCTACTAAAAAAAATTTTACTGAGAACGGGGTCCTTGATGATCCTAATGGGTCAAATCCACACTCATACACTGAAACTTTCTCACTGTCCGGTTGTTTTAGTCCTACTAAGTAGGAGGCCCCAGAGATAACAGTTGAAAGAGTAACACTAAATAATATTAAAAAAAATATTTCTATAAATTCCGTGTCCATTTTAACTTTTAATTATTTCTCCATAATTGACGACTAGTTTGAAGAAAAATGTCTTGTCTTTTTACCCTTACTCTTGTGTCGTGTGTTAAAACAATTGCCCCAATCAACGCCACTAATAAAATAAAACTAGCTAAAATAAATAAATAACAATAATTAGTATACAAAACACGACCTAATACTTCAATATTAGATGCCTCCATAAAGTTTCAATTAGAGTTCCCCTGGGACTCAACCGTTGAGATTCGAGCCTGAAGGATTAATACTTCGGACAAAAAGACTACTCCTATTATAAACCCGGTTGGCAGATAATTTGACCGATCAGTCCCCTCAAGCCCAGTTAAATTTAACATCATTATTACAAATAAAAATAAAATTGCAATGGCACCAACGTAAACAATTAATAAAATTAACGCTAAAAAATCTACCTCCAACAAGATAAAAATGGCAGATGCACCAACAAAAGCCACGACTAATCAAAGTACAGAGTGCACAGGATTAAGAGCGGATATAACCATGACTCCCGATATAATAATACTTAATGCAAATAAATAAAATAACCCTTCCACTTTACTCCTAAGGAGATTTGAACTCCTGTCTTTAAGTTGAAAACCTAATGTCTTAACCCCTAAACCATAGAAGCCTTGTGCTATCTAACAAGGAAAATTTAAGTGAAAAAAGAGATTTGAACTCTCGACCCTTGGTCCCACAAACCTGCACTCTACCACTGAGCTATTTTCACTTCCTCTATCATTCTTGGAATATTACAGAGCTCTTTATTACATCTATCACCAAAAAGGGGAAGATCCCCATCAAGTAAGTTAAAATTACTAAAGTTAACAGAGTGAAAAATTCACGTCTATTTAGATCTCTAGGGTAAAAAATAAATTTAGAGGGAAGGCCAAAACAAACCCTATTATACAAATATATAGAGTAGCCGGCAGATAAAACGGTTCCAAAAGAAGCTAATACCCCCACGACGTAACTATACTCAAAGGCAACCAATAATGAAAAAAATTCCCCTACGAAATTACAACTTAAGGGAATTGACGCATTAGCTAACACTAATGCCAACATCAATGTGCCAAATAATGGCATAGTGATGACCATCCCCCTATAATATCTTACTAAACGAGTATGATGTCGCTCATATAAAAAGGTTACACCAATAAATAAAGCAGAACTTACTAAACCGTGCGCCAGCATTAAAAAGACCGCCGCCACTAGACCCTGAACTGTATGACTAAATAAACTTAAAGTTACTAGACCCATATGAGCTACTGAGGAATAAGCAACTATCCGTTTTAAATCCACCTGACGACAAGTAGTTAAACTTCCATAAATAATAGCCAATAAACTTAAAATTAATATAAAAGGGGCAAAGTACTCAGAAGCCTCCGGAAGTAGTGGTCATGAAAATCTTATAAATCCATACCCCCCTAATTTCAATAAAATCCCCGCTAAAATCACAGACCCTGCAACTGGAGCCTCAACGTGCGCCTGTGGCAACCATATGTGAAATGGAATTTTAGGAATTTTTATAGCCAAACTTAAAAAAAAGCCTATAAAAATAAAATACTGCAATTCTCTTTCATATTGTTGACAACATAGAGCTTGGTAATCAGTAGTTCCCACTTGGTCATATAAAAAAAATATAGCTAGTAACATAAAAACAGAGCCAACAAAAGTATAAAAAAAGAAATAATAAGCAGCCTGCACCTTTTCTTCCCTTGAGCCCCATATTCCTATAATTAAAAACATTGGTATCAATACCCCCTCAAAAAGTATATAGAACCCCACTAAATCTAAAATAGTAAACACCCCCATCAATAATATCTCTATTATTAATAAACATAATAAAAACTCTTTTATTAAAAATTTAATTGAATTTCAACTTATTAAAACACAAAGGGGGGTTAATAAAGCAGTTAAAATTAAAAAAAAGAGAGAGATCCCGTCCGCCCCAAAAAGGGCCGAACCTGATGTTCACTCAAAAATTTTAATGGCCTGAAATTGTCCCCCTGCGTCAAAAGAAGCCCATAACAAAAATGTTGCAGTTAATGTTAGTAAAGACCACTCTAAAGCGATTTTTTTTAATCTTTTCTCATTTTCCCGAATTATGATCAAAATATTTAATATGCCCATCACAGGAAATAAAACTACTAATTCCAACATACTCTCTCTTAACACCCAAAATCAAGGAAATGAGACTCGAACTCACAACCTCCTACTCCCAAAGCAGACAATCCGCCTATTGATATATTCCCTGTAGATAATTTTTTTTTATAAAGAGTTTACCGATAAGAATGGGACTCGAACCCATGCAAAGCCTAAACTTTAGTAATTTAGCAAACTACCACCTTACCTTCTCAGTCATCTCATCTTAAGCAAAGACAAATCTTTGCACATTCCTATAAACTTTAAAGTGCAAATAAAATTAAGAAGGCCATCATTAGACAGAATAGTCCCATCGCCTCTGATATCGCGAATCCTAGGATTGCGTATGTAAATAATTGCTGCTTTAGAGAAGGGTTTCTTGCGTAACCTATGATTAAGTTACCGAAAACAGTACCTATTCCTGCCCCACTTCCTGCTGCCCCTATTGAGGCCGCTCCAGCCCCGACAAATTTAGCCGCGGTTAATATTTCAGTTGCCATTCAATACTGATTTATGATCTTGATTATTTGTATATTTTAATGTCTCTAATAGGATTTGAACCTACAACCTCTTACTTACAAGGTAAATGCTCCCCCAGTTGAGCTACAAAGACTTCAAATTTCTTACACCAGCCTTAATAACTTATTCTCCAAAATGCTCACTATCGGAACTATCATCAAAAAATAGGCAAAATAAAATACGGACGCCATTTGACCTATTAGTATGTAAGGCTCTTCTACTGGTTGGCCCCCAATCCAAGTTAAAAGGAAAAAGTCTCCAACTAAAAATCAAAAAAAGATTTTACTTAATTGTCTAAAACTTAACCCCCTAAATTTACTTCTGTGAAGGTGCGGTAAAAAAAATAAAATTAATATACTCGCGAATAAGGCTATTACCCCGCCTAATTTATTTGGGATAGATCGTAAAATAGCATAAGCAAAAAGAAAATACCATTCTGGCTTTATATGTACCGGAGTTACAAGAGGATTGGCTTGTTTAAAGTTTTCTGCGTCCCCCAATAAGTACGGAAATAAAAAGGCTAACACACACAAACCTATTAATAAAATTATTACTCCAAATAAATCCTTTACAGTATAATAATGATGAAAAGGTACTTTATCTATATCAGACCTCACTCCTATCGGATTATTTGAGCCATCCTCATGTAAAGCTATTATATGGGCTATTGCTAGCGCAATTAATATAAAAGGTAATAGATAATGAAGACTATAAAATCTATTTAAAGTGGCATTTGAAACACTAAACCCCCCCCACACTCATTTTACTATATCATCCCCAATATAAGGGATCGCAGATAATAAATTAGTAATAACAGTGGCAGCTCAAAAGGACATTTGTCCTCAAGGTAAAACATAACCAATAAAAGAAGTTATTATCATTAGCAGGAAGAGTAAAACCCCAACATTTCAAACTATGATTCTTGAATAACTTCCAAAATAAATGCCTCTTCCCATGTGTAAATATACACTAAAAAAAAACATAGACGCCCCATTAGCGTGCAAGTACCTTAAAATAAACCCATAATTCACGTCCCCTGTAATATGAACTACAGATGAAAAGGCTAAATTCACATCTGCGCAATAATGCATTGCTAAAAATATTCCGGTAATCACTTGTATAATTAAACAAACCCCTAATAAAGACCCAAAATTTCATAAATAATTAATATTAGACGGCGCGGGAAGATCAATAAATATACTATTTACCAAAGATATAATTGGATTTTCTTTTCTTATTGTTTTTATCACCTTAAGAGTGGCAGGACTCGAACCTGCAAATCTCTGATCCTAAATCAAATGTGTTTACCACTTTCACCACACTCCCCTCTACAAATCAGAGTCGAACTGATATAATTTTAGTTAACAGCTAAAGGCTTTACCGCTAAGCTATTGTAGATATAATTTTTTAAAAAACAGAAGATGCTGGAATCGAACCAACACTAAAAACTTTGAAGGCTATCAGTCTACCGTTGACCTAATCTTCTTTTTACCCTTACTACGACCTAGTCGTGCAGGAATCGAACCTGCAATTATTAAGATCAAAACTTAACGCCTTCCCCTTTTAGCTAACCACTATAATTTACTCGTACTCTACATTACTAAGAACCTCATCAGTACATAAAGATAAAAAGAAATAACCAAACTACATCCACAAAATGTCAATACCATACTGCTGCCTCAAACCCCAGATGATGGTGTCTTGTGAATTGAAAGTATATAAGTCTAAATAAACATACTAATAAAAAAGAACTACCAATTAAAACATGTGCCCCGTGGGCCCCCGTTGTCAGAAAGAAAGTTGATCCGTACACTGAATCGGAAATTGTAAAAGGAGCCTCATAATACTCCATCGCCTGTAATCCTGTAAATAACAGTCCTAAAAAAACTGTTAACACTAAACCAATAATAGCTTCTTTTCTCTTACCACTAATTATTGCATGATGGGTTCAAGTAACAGTAGCCCCGGAGCTTAATAATACAACAGTATTCAACAGAGGAACTGAAAACGGATTTAACGGATCTACCCCTTTAGGCGGTCAAACTGCACCTACTTCAACAGTAGGCGCCAAGCTACTGTGAAAAAAAGCTCAAAAAAAAGAAAAAAATAGACAGACCTCAGATAAAATAAATAAAATCATTCCATACTTTAGCCCCTGTTTTACAACTAATGTGTGGTGACCTTGATACGTTGCCTCTCTAATAACATCTCGTCATCAAACCACCATTGTAACCACAATTATTACTATGCCAAAACTTAAAACTCAGCCTGGACTGTAATGAAAATACACTACCATCCCCACAGCTGTTAAAAAGGCGCCACAACCCCCTATATAGGGCCATGGGCTTGGTTTAACTAAATGATAAGGATGATAAATTTGTTGCATCATAAACTCTCTTAATTTAATAATACCCAATAGGATTTGAACCTACAACCTCTTACTTAGAAGGTAAATGCTCCCCCAGTTGAGCTATGGGTAGGCGTCACTATCAAACCTAAATTTAGTGTAATGCTATGGTGTCCCCTAAATAAATAGTTGTCAATAAACAAAACACATAAGCCTGGATTATGGCCACCATAATTTCTAAAAGTGTTATAAAGACCATAATTAACATAGGCACTATACTTAGAATTATCATCCCGCTCGATAACATGTTAAATGCAAATCCAGATAAAATAGCAAATAATAAGTGCCCCGCAGATATATTAGCCGCTAATCGGACCCCCAATGAAATAGCCCTAATTAAATAACTTACGGTCTCTATCACAACAAGAAAAGGCGCCAACACTAACGGGACTCCTCCTGGCATTAATATACTTAAGAAATTTAATCTAAATGTTAAAAGCCCTAATAATGTTACAGCAATTATTATTGACACAGAAATTCCTAAAGTAATAACTATTTGGGCAGTCGGGACAAAAACATAAGGGAATAACCCTAAAATATTTAACGTAGCAATAAATAGAAAAAGGCACAACACAAAAGGAAAAAACTTTTGACCTAACTTTCCTAAATTATCTTTTACCACCGAGTGAATATTTATATAAATAAACTCAATAAGAAATTGTCACCTATTAGGTATTAATTTATTTCACTCTAAAAAGGATCAAGATATAATAACGGCTAGCACCATCATCATGGAAGAATTAGTAAAGGTTACTGATCAATCCCCTAAAAAAACTTGTATTGTTATTAATTTAATTACATTAAATTGATCAAAATAGGCCGCAAACATTATATTATTATAATAGTCTCCAACTTAATTCTTTCTTTCTTCATTTCAGTTGAATTAAATTGATCTCTAGTAACGACCTGTCATTGTAATCTGGGCAGTATAGAATTTACAAATATTGAAAATAAAAAAAACAAGATTATCAATTCTCATATATACTGACATAAATAAGTTACCGCTTCTAACTGTGGCATACTGATGTGGTTGGGCTCGAACCAACTGCTTACAGATTAAAAGTCTACTACTCTACCACATGAGTTACACACCATTAAGATACAAATCCCCAAAAAAAACTAAACAACCTTAAGCCTCCTCAGACTGTGTTGCTACTCAAGATACATATTTCTCTAACGATACACCCTCTATCACAATAGGCATAAAAGAGTGATTTGCCCCGCATAGCTCCGAGCATTGTCCGTAAAAAACTCCAGGTCTTTTAAGGAAAAAACTAGTCTGGTTTAATCGTCCAGGCACGGCGTCAATTTTAACCCCTAAAGATGGTACTGCAAATGCATGTAAAACATCCGCCGCAGTTACTAACACTCGCACTTGTGTTTGTATTGGCACTATCAACCTATTATCCACCTCTAGCAACCTTAAGTCCCCTTTATTTAAATCGGATGTTGGAATCATGTAAGAATCAAATTCGATTGTTTTTGTGCCATAATCTGAATATTCATAAGATCAATATCACTGATGCCCTATAGCCTTTATAGTTAAAGCAGGATCAATTACTTCATCCATTAAATACAATAATTTTAAAGAAGGAAAAGCAATAAATATTAAAACACACGCTGGGACTAAAGTTCAAATTATTTCAATTAGAGTACCCTCAAATAAATATTTATAATAATGTTTCATAGTTAAAGCTCTTATTAATAATCATAAAACAATAGTTACAATAATAGTTAATATGAACATAATTTGATCATGAAAAAATATAATTTCCTCCATCACCGGGCTAGCGGCATCTTGGAAGCCTAGTTGCCATGGCTCTGGTGAGTCCCTTAAAACTAACTTGGTTAAATTTAAACATGATGAACTTAGAACAAAACTTTCCATTTTTTCTTTTAACATTTATACAACGACTAGTATTTTGAAACTTAGTAATCTTATACTTCATATAGATCCTATCAACGTTCTATTCTCAAACGGTCCTCAAATTGGAAACATAGAATAATACTTTACTTCTCACTTGAGATGCATTCAGTGATTATTAATTTTATCGTAGCCACCCAACAGCAATGCAATTGGTCCACCAGCGGATAACTAAACACTCAATCCTTTCGTACTAGAGTGTAGTTGTATCTGATATTTCCTAAACAAATTGTAGATAGAAACCGACCTGGCTCACGCCGGTCTGAACTCAAATCATGTACGGTTTTAATGGACGAACAGTCCAACCCTTGGAAGCGGCTGCACCCCCAGGAAACCGCAATTCAACATCGAGGTCGCAAACATCGTCATCGATACGAACTCTCAAACGAGATTACGCTGTTATCCCCGTGGTAACTTTTATTTATTGATCGTTAGTTATCCCACCCTAAACAAACGGGTCACTATAACCCACGGCTTTATCCTTATTCGACACCCGTGTCAGCTCGAGAATAACTCTTACTGTCAAGCTTCTCTTCTATTCTATTACAGTATTCACCTTATGTGCACCTTCGTTACTCTTTAGAAGGCGATCGCCCCAATCAAACTGTCCGACTTACACTAATAATTAGTTCTTACCAAAAAATTGAATAGTGCACCTACCCATGAATGCCATTAATTAAAAAAAACAATATAAGTTTCCAGTAAAGCTCAACGGGGTCTTCTCGTCTAACAATTTGCACGTAGCATCTTCACTACGAATTCAATTTCATTGGTATTTATCTTGAGACAGCGGGGTACTCGTTAAGCCATTCATACTTGCCAACAATTAATTGACTATTGATTGCGCTACTTTATCGCGGTCAGAGTTACCGCGGCCATTTAATTGTTCTTAGTCAAGCAACTTATTTTATAACTTGATTTTAAATACAACCACTGGGCAGGCCTCACCTTCAACACTTCAGACCTAAGGTCCTTTGTTGAAAGCTATGTTTTTGGTAAACAGTCGACACCACCTCTTTTCTAAGACCAGTAAAATTAAATTATACAATTTCTATTTCCTACTGGCTCCCCTTCTTGCGAACTTACGGGGACAATTTGCCGAGTTCCTTAAGATAAATTTTACCATCACTCTTTCGCCCACTTGAGTTAGTTTGCGGTACCGTCTTTTAGGCAAATAATTTATTATACCACTTACTATTGATTACCCATCGATCTTCTCTTAGGGGCGGTATAACCCAATTCGGAAAATCCTAAAATTGGAAACCTTGGGCCATGAGCAACGATTTTCACGCTGTTTTTTACTCATGTTCGCATTGTCACTTCTGATAAACGCTTTCGCAACTTCAAACATAATTACAGTACGTTCTGCTACCACCCTCATTTAGATTCAGAGTTTCGGTTTACTACTTAAGCCGCCATAATTTGGAAATTTATAAATTTATTGAGTGAACTATTACGTTATCTTTAAAAAATGGCTGGCTCCAAGCCTACTTCCTCATTGTTTTTATTCTTATTTAAACCCCTTTTACACTTAGAGTATATCAACGACCTTAACTTCTGATCCAGGTTGTTTCCTTCTCGGCAATGGACCTTCTCGCCCACGGCCTGTCTATCGTACTCTCTTCTTACACTTTCATAGTTTGTTTGGGCTACCTTCACATTAAATGTGCGATAACCCATTCAGTGCTTTACCGTCCAAGAATGGATTAACTTACGACGCACTACTTAAATAATTTTCGCAGAAAACCAGCTATTTCCAAGTTCGATAAGCTTTTCACCCCTAGCCACAGGTCCTCCGAGAATTTTGCCACAATCACCGGTTCGTTCCTCCACCTCCATTTAAAGAAGCTTCAAACTGCCCATAGCTAGATCACTTGGTTTCGGGCTCAATTTGACTTGATACTCTATTAAAATTTGTTTTCACTTCACCTACGTTTATCAACTTAAGTTTGCCAAATTTTTTTCTCGCGAACCCATTATACAAAAGGTACGACGACTCTCGTCTGCTTGTAGGTAGCGAATTTCAAGATCTATTTCATTTTTATCTCTTTCAACTTTCCCTCGCGGTACTAGTTCACTATCGGTACGTTATATATATTTAGAGTTAGATGTGTGGTACACCTATCTTCAAATTTTTCTACTCCTTTTTTCCTTCTTGTCTTAACGAGACTACTTCCCTCTTTGGATTTTAAAATTTGCAATTCTCTCTCCGCTTTCGCTCACCACTACTTACAGAATCTCACTTGATTTCTTCTCCTCCTAGTACTTAGATGTTTCAATTCCTAGGGTTAGGCTTTTTCTTCTTTTTTTGGAGATTTGGCCCTCATCTATCTCACGGCCAATTTTCGTTTAAATAACGTCCTTATATAACATCCTAGTTATCCACTCACTACCTGTTTATACTAGTCTATTTTATTAATTTACTACTTAAAGTCAT